GCATAGGATCTTCTGAAAAGAATTACAACACACTACTATAAGATGCTCTATTTTTACATAGAAATGTGTTCGCTCAAGAAAGACTCCAGAGGATGTTGATCGTAAATAAGAAGATTGTTTACGAATAAATAGGAATAAATATTCGCATTCATATACATAAGAATTATATAGGAACCAAAGGAATTTTTTCTTTCTTTTTGAAAAGGCGTAAATGAATTTCTTTGAAGTAACGAGACTATTCAAATTATGATATTCGTGGAAAAGAAATCGCAATAAATGCAAAGAAGGAACATCCTTGATCCAGCATTGAAGTACTTGAACCAAGATTTCCAGATGTATGGGATGAGGTATTAGTAGATCTGACACATAATTCAAATGTAAAAATTTGTCCTCTAAAAAGGGAAATATTGAATGAATAGATCGTAAATTCTGATATTTTAGTATTTTTTTTTCTTCAGAAGATTCAGAAAAAGATACTAATTGCGACGAGAATGGAATTTCCAGAATGACTCCAAAACCTTCTGATACCATTTGATAAGAAAAATGAGAAGAAAAAAAATTCTTGTACTCCCAAAATTCTTTTTTGTTAGAATCATTAAACGAAGAAATAAAAAAATTCTGTTGATACATTTGAGTAATTAAACGTTTCACAAGTACTAAACTAGATTTATTGTCATAACCAATAATTTCCACGGGTTCGTAAAAAATCAAACTATTGAAGTTATGATCATGAGCAAGTGAGTAAATATACTCCTGAAAGAGTAGCGGATATAGGAAGTTTTGTTGCCGAAATCCATAAATTTTGCCATTTACGTACATTTATACTGATGAAAACAAAAAAGGGAGTCGCTTCTTGTGTTATTGTTATTAAATGATAACATAGTGCAATATGGTCAGAACGGCGTATGTGTATTGTATATTATACGTAGTATATTCTTTATACTTTTATACTATCTTTATACTTTTATACTATACTATACTATTTTATACTATACTATACTAGAACTATAAATAACACTGTAGTATATTAGTGTATTATTAGTATATACAGTAATATACAGTATTACACTACAGTAATACAATTACATTACATTTTTTTTTTTCGATATCCTTTATTTTTATTATAAAATTATTATAAAATTATATACTTTATTATTATTTTATATTTTCTATTATATTATTATTATATTATATTTATTTTATTATTTTAAGATATCTTTTATATTATATTATTATATTTATATTAATTATATTTATATTAATTATATTATTATATAATTATATGTATATATACATATTTATTAAAACATATTTATTAAATATTTATTATATATACATACTGTTATATTTATATTGATTGTGATGTAAATAATGTAATGGTAAAAAGGTTATATAGATTATATAAAAGTTAAGAACAAATAAAGAATATATACCCCGGAGACAGAGAGCCCAATCAACAGATCTTTTTTCTTTCCCTTTCTATACAATCGGATTTATTGTTAATATAACTAGAATAACAATAAAAGAAATAAAGAAAATCTAAAATAACAAGAAGAAAAATAAGGAAAAGGTATAAAATCTTTTATTTTCACAACCCGATCGCTCTTTTGACCTTGGAATAAATTTTTTTTATCAGTATACTATTTCTTAGTACACATCTGTCTTAAATTTTAAATAAAGAATAATTAGGATTCAAGAAAAAAAAAAGAATCAATGGTCCACTCACAATTAACAAGAGAACCTTTTCCCGCATCAGGCACTAATCGATTTTTAACGTCTAATTAGATCGGGTCTTCATTCAAATTAAGAAGATAAGCTCGTTACTTTTTCGTCTTACTCGAATTGGAGCCATAAGGCTCTATCCATTTATTCACTAGACCCAACTAGAATTCTTATGTTATATTATGAGTATTAAATTTTTTTATGATTATTTTATTTATTCAAATTATATTTCATATTTAACGACATGCTCTTTTTTCCATTCATTACCTTTCAGGATCAGTCGCGTTCTTATAAACTCTACCAATAGTCTTGACGAATTCCTTCCTTCATCCAAATGTGTAAAAGATCATAGTCGCACTTAAAAGCCGAGTACTCTACCGTTGAGTTAGCAACCCGGATCTATATGATGTGTAGATATGATCAAAATAAAATAATAAAAAAAAAAGAAAAATCAATGGAATTGAACTGCACAACTACATCAAAACATGGAACTAGGAAGAAAACAAATCTAAACAACAAAATATCAATAGGATCCGGTTCAAAAAACAAGAGATTCAAAATAGAATTGGCAAATTGACAAATCACCAAAATTTTTCCAATTTTTTATTTAGTTAAAATCCATTTTGTATAAAGTATAAAATGCGGAAGAGGAAATCCAGCAAACCCATCCATTTTACTAAAATGAAGGAAAATGCTAATAGGGAGTGGAGATAAAAAGATCTATTTATCTACGAGATAATTATATCTGTTCGATACGCCATTGTCAATATGAATGGACTTTTTTTTTTATAAAAAATTAAATATAAATATTATAAATATTAATATTTAATAAATTAAATAAATAAAATATAAATATTAGTAATTTTTATAAAAAATTAAATATTAATATTTAATAAATTAAATAATAAATAAAATATAAATATTAGTAATATAAAGTAATATAATTAATATTAATATAATTTAGTAATTAGTAATTAGTAATATAAAGTAATATAATTAATATTAATATAATAATTAATAATAATATAATTAATATTAATATAATAATTAATAATAATATTAATAATAATATATATAATATATAAATATAATAATAAATTCGATAATATATAATAATAAATAGAATATAATTCTAATTAAATAAATATATTAAATAAATATAATTAAATAATTAAATAAAATATTTAAATAAAATATTATAATTAAATAAAATATTGTATTGGATATTATTAGATATTGGATTAGCACAACACAAATGATAAATAAGAGATTTGAGCGTAAAAAATAAGGTAGATATAAAATATAGAAAACAAAAGAAAAATATCAGGTTTCCTTAATCAAAAAATAAATAAAAATAAATAAAGGTACAATACAAATACAAGAAAAAAGATTACCCCCCCCCTGTTGGGGGGGTTACACAACAAGAAAAAAAGAAATAAAATAAACTAAATTAAGTAAGAATAAGATAAGATAGAACAAGAAAAGACCAAACTTTGAATAAAGAATTACACAAGGATAGGTACTAGCTTTTTATATTCATGACTTTGATTCTGATCAAAATAAACTCGAAATTCTTTATTTAAAGAGTTCTGCCTTCCTTAAAATATTATGAACAGTTCCTGTGGGTTGAGCACCCTTTTCAAGGAAATATAGAATAGCAGGAACATTTAAATAAGTTTGATTATTTATCGGATCATAAAAACCCACTTTTCGAAGATCTCTTCCTTCTCTTCGGGATCGAACATCAATTGCAACGATTCGATAGATGGCTCATTGGGATAGATGTAGATAAAGGATGCCCCCCCTAGAAACGTATAGGAGGTTTTCGCCTCATACGGCTCAAGAAAAGATGATTCTAAATTCTATTCTATATACTATATATTCTATAATTAGACTATTTATACTATAATTATATCATTATATCTTTACAGATATCTTTACAGAAAAAAAAATCTCAGTCGTACTCCTAACTCAAGTTGGATAGTTTTAAAAGAGTTCGAAAGGAAATCTTTAGAATTTATTGAGCTGTCTCTAACTTCTTTTTTTGTCTCCTTTAGGATCTATTTTTTTTTTTTGCTCATTCTGATCCAATTGTTGAGACAAGTGAAAATAGTATTTACTTGTTCCGGAATTCGTTGTCTTTGCTTTACGATTTGTGAAATCTTTGGGTTTAGACATTACTTTGGTGATCCTTACTCCTTTTCAAAAAGGTAGCAACATACCTTTTTTTTTTTATGGAAAAAAGAACAATCATACGAAAGATTGATTTCTTTGTGATACACTTTTGATCAAAACAGTTTTTAAATTTCGACAAATTTGACTTTTTTTTTTATTTCAAACTTGTTAAAATTTTAACCTCTCCATTTATATATTCTATTGATGATCTATTTACTAATGATCTATTTACAAAGTTGGTCTAACTTATTGATTGTCACTAACCCTAGATTATTCTCCCGATAAATAAATCAATCGTTTTTACTCGAGCTCCACCATATGCTATACCATTAGTCTTTTTATTTACCAACCTAAGGCAAATGAAATTAGGTTCCTAGCAGGACAAACTATGTCGAGACAAGAGCATCTTCATTCCTATAGAAAATGATGGATGGCAAAATCCACAGTCAATCATGTCCTTCAAGTCGCACGTTGCTTTCTACCACATCGTTTCAAACGAAGTTTTACCATAACATCCCTCTCCCTTGATTTTTATTTTGAAGCGTATGCAATTGATTCAATATGGAATCATGAATAGTCATTGGCTGAACCGATATATAATAATTTACACTTACCTATCCATAGATAGATAAGTTTTTGTCCGAAAAGGATTTCACTTAAATTAACCCCATATTTTATCATATGAAGAAAATCACATGAAAAAAAATCTTTTATTTTTACTTTTATTCAAATATTCAAATGAAAAAGAAATCCCCATGAATGGCTAAAGATTTTCAGCTACTTAAACTAATCATAAAAACTATAACTATAGTAACTTTATACTAAACTAAATATTTCATTTCAATATTCAATAAAAAATATTAAATTAAATATTTTAATATTTTTTGAATGAAAAGAAAGATATGATTCTAAGAATCATTATTCAATTTCAGAATAAAGGATTGGATCACATTGTATCCAACGTTAAACAGAAAAATTTTTAATTCCTTAATTTGAATTTAAATTCTATTTAAATAGAGAAGAATCCCTCGTTTATGATGAATAACGACCTGGGACGGAAGGATTCGAACCTCCGAGTAACGGGACCAAAACCCGTTGCCTTACCGCTTGGCCACGCCCCATTTTTCTTTTTTTTCTAAGAAAACCTAAACTCAATATTGATTATTCGTCAATAACCAACCAAAATAAATATAGGACATGTTGTCCCTAGGATTCAACACATGTAGATATAGAATAAAAAAGATTCATTGATCATTACATAAAATTCAATTAAGATATTGTATGAAAGTAGAATTCCTTATATTCTAAGTATTTTAATTTAACTTGATTGTAGAATGTAAGGAAGTATTTTTGATTGAGGAGAGGTAAAAGAAAAAGAAGAATTTTTTTTATCTTTTATCCACCTTTTTTATTTTTATCTCATAAAAACAACTCAATCAAATCTGATAATTTATTATCATTTCAATTTCATTTTAAAGACCAAGAAAAAAATGTTTGTTATGTTTAATACTTTTAGTTTAATCTGTATCTGTCTTAATTCTAACCTTTATTCGAGTAGTTTTTTCTTCGCCAAATTACCCGAGGCTTATGCCTTTTTCAATCCAATCGTAGACGTTATGCCAGTTATCCCTGTACTCTTTTTTCTCTTAGCCTTTGTTTGGCAAGCTGCCGTAAGTTTTCGATAAAAAATGAATCTCTATTCAATTTATATTCGTGATTTCTTCGATCAAAAAAATGATATTTTGATTAAAAAAATAAATAAGATCGGATAAGTCTGACATTAGGAACCCTCGATTAAAAAAGCTAAATTCTGGTATTTTATATTGTATATTGATATATTGAATTTAATTTTAATAAGGGAGCGATGATTTTTGATCAGCTTATTTCTTCCTTTGTTCTAACCTTCTCTTTCTAAGATCCCATACAATATCTAATTATAGATATGACAATAAATTTTTGTTAACGAAAAAATCCGAATCTTATTACATTAGTATTACATTAGAAAGAAATTTGTGAAAATGAATTTTAAAAACTTACTTTTTTAATCTTTAGAGTGCCATATCAAAATAATGTAAATATATTAATGTATAGCGTGTGTCGTAAAATAGGTGATCTATTTCCTTTTTTAAATAAATGATATTATTTATCTTGGAGATTGTGTAATGCTTACTCTTAAACTCTTCGTTTACACAGTAGTAATATTCTTTGTTTCTCTCTTCATCTTCGGATTCTTATCTAATGATCCGGGGCGTAATCCTGGGCGCGAGGAATAAAAAAAGAGATGAGATTCGTTTTTAGTTTTTCATAGGTAAATCTATCAATAAATGGAATAGATACTAGATAAAGAAAGATAAAAATTTCATAAAAATAAAATAAAATTAATAATAAAAAATTCTTCAAAATTAGAAAAATTAAAGTGATCGGGTGGGTCGGAGAGAGGGGGATTCGAACCCCCGGTGCGAAAAATTCGTACAACGGATTAGCAATCCGACGCTTTAGTCCACTCAGCCACCTCTCCCCATTCAAAAATTAAAGTTTATCGTGTGATGTGACACGTGAAGCCAAGATTGAGAAAAATTTGTATTTTCCTTCTTTTTTATTAATTATAAGTTAATTATAAGATTAAGTAATCTAAAAAAAAAAAGTAATGTAATCATTGTATATAAGAATATAATTAAGAATATAATAAGAATATATACTTCACTTCTTTCATTTTAAATGAAATTCGAACAATAACAATAGATAAAAATAGATAAAAATCGAAAAAGTGTAATAAAAACACATAAAAAAATGGATATGGATAAAGTGTCAGATATCCACGAATTTGATCAGTAATTAAATTTTTATAATGAGTCGAAACAGATTTCTACATATAGAAAGAATACTTTATTTCTTATTTCTTTGATTTTGTACAAAGGGTTCGTTTACCCGGCCTGGTTAAGTACTGGCCGGGCCAGTACTTCTTTTGTTCCAACGAACAAAACAATTTTTGTTTTTATATTAAATCAAAATTCTTATCGAAACAAGAAGAGATATTTTGATTCCCATTATTAGTTATTAGAAATAGTGTTAGATTCGAATATATGGATTTATATAGATTATCTTAGAAATTCTCTAAATTATCTATAATCCAGTAAAGTAAATTATCTTAAATTCTCTATAATCCAGATTAATATTATTAATATTTATTATCTTAATCTTATTTCTATATACTATATATATTTATACTATCTATATTTCTATCTATTTCTACATACTATATATTTTTATATTATTGATTTTTTATATTATTTATATTATACATTAACATTATTATTATTTATATTTTATTTTCTTTCAAGCCCGCGTCAGAACAAAATACATGTCAATGCTGGAATTTTAATGATTCTGATGCTATCTTTATCTTGACTGTGTCTCATTACTTTTTTGTCCAAATAGTGTTGGACAAATGGTCCATTCATATCCAATAATGAATATGTAGCGGGTATAGTTTAGTGGTAAAAGTGTGATTCGTTCTATTAACAACTTCAATAGTTAAGCGGTCTTTCCATTTTTTATTTTTCATATTCAGATCAAAAACTTTATTTCTTAAAAAGATTTAAT